AAATCCTATATCCTTTTCATTTAAAACCTTGGCACAGATCGAAACTACGACTCTCTGATAGAGATCGAAAGCAACAAGATGATTTTGATTCTTGTTTTTTAACAGTTTTAGGAAAGGAAACAGAATATCCGTTTGGTCCTCCTCGAAAAACACCTTCCTTTTTTGAACCCATTTTTAAAGATATAGACTATAAAGTCGAAATAAGAAAATTGAATTTTAGAGTTCGAAGAGTTTTAAAAAAAATAAAAAAAAAACAATCAAAAGCAGTTTTATTTGTAAAACAAAAAAAAAAAGAACTTTTAAAAGAAAATAAAATTCCATTATTTATACCGACAGAAATATATGAATCAAGTGAAACTCAAACAGAAAAGGATTCTATAATCAGCACTCAGATAATTCATGAATCACTTACTCAAAATCGATCTACAGGTTGGACAAATTATTCACAGGCCGAAGAAGAAATGAAACATAGAATTGATAGAAGAAATACAATCAGAAATCAAATAGAAATAATAAAAAAAAAAAAAAAAGTAACGCCGGGAATAAAAAAAAATAATAATGGAGAATCACCCCCAAAAATTTGGAAAATATTAAAAAGAAAAAATATTGAATTAATAGTTAAATTTTTCATTGAAAAAATATACATAGATATCTTTCTATGTATCATTAATATACGCAGAATCACTCTACAAATTTGTATGGAATCAACCAAAAAAATTCTTGATAAATACATTGACAATAATGAAATAAATCAAGATCAAGAAAGGATTAATAAAACAAAAAAAAATCAAATTGACTTCATTTCGCCTATGACTATAAAAAAGGCTTTTGATAATCTTAGAAATAGTAAGCGGAAGTCACATATTTTTTTTAATTTATCTTACTTGTCACAAAAATATGTATTTTTTAAATTATCACAAACCCAAGTTATTAACTTCAATAAGTTAAGATCTCTTCTTCAATATAATGGACCTTCTTTTTTTCTTAAGAATGAAATAAAAGATCTTTTTGGAAGACAAGGAATATTTGATTCCGAAGTAAGACATAAGGAACTTCCAAATAATGGAATGAATCCATGGAAAAACTGGTTAAGAGGTCATTATCAATACGATTTATCGCAGATTACATGGTCTAGATTAATCCCACAAAAATGGAGAAATGGACTAAATCAATGCCATACGTCTCAAAATAAGGATTTAAATAAATGGTATTCCTATGAAAAAGACCAATTATTTGATTCAAAAAAAAAACAAAATTCGAAAGTATATTTATTACCAAATAAAGAGGAAAATTTTCAAAAAAACTATAGATATGATCTTTTATCATATAAATATATTCATTCTGAAACTAAGAAGAAGGCCTCTATTTATAGATCATCATTAGAAACAAATAAGAATCAAGAAAATTCCAACAGAAATAACGAAAAAATTTTTAGCATACTCAATCCTATCAAGAATTATCTAGGAAAAAGTGATATTATATATACGGAAAAAAATACAGATAGAAAATATTTGGGTTGGAAATTTAGTACAAATATTGAGGTTGAACCTAAAAAGGACCAAATCAGGGATAAACTTAATAATAAAGGTAATGGTCTTTTTTATCTTCCAATTGATTCAAATTCTGAAATTAATTACAATAAGGTCTTTTTTGATTGGATGGGAATGTCTTTTGATTGGATGGGAATGAATGAAAAATTCTTAATCTTAAATCGCCTCATGTCGAATCCGAAAGTTTTTTTCTTTCCAGAGTTTGTGATACTTTATCATAAATATAAAGAGAAACCTTGGTTTATCCCAAGGAACTTACTTCTTTTTAATTTGAATATAAATCCAAATTTTATTGAAAATAAAAATATCGAGGGAAAACAAGAGGAGGATGAGGTTTTTTTAAATTTTAGTCCATCAAATTCAAAACAATATTTTGAATTAAAGAATCAAAACAATATTGAAGAATATTTTTTAGAATCCATTGAAAAACTAAAAATATTCCTTAAAGGAGATTTTCCTTTGCAATTAAGATGGACTGGACGTTTGAATCAATTGAATCAAAAAATGCTGAATAATATCCAGATATATGGTCTGCTGGTTAGCCTCATAAATGTAAGAAAAATTACTATATCCTATATTCAAAGGAAAGAAATGAATCTGGATATAATGAGGAGGCGTTTAAATCTTACACAATTAACGAAAAAGGGAATATTAATTATGGAACCCGCCCGTCTATCTGTAAAAAATGACGGACAGTTTTTTATGTATCAAATCATAGGTATTTCCTTGGTTCATAAAAGTAAGCACCAAAGTAATCAAAGATACCGAAACCCCAAAAATGTTGCTAAGAATACTTTTGATGAATCCATTTCAAGACATAAAATAAAAACTCTAAATAGAGACAAAAATAATTTTGATTTGCTTGTTCCTGAAAAAATTTTATCGTCTAGACGTCGTAGAGAATTGAGAATTCTAATTTCTTTCAATTTAAATTTAAAGAATCAGAATGGTGTGCATAGAAATAATTTATTTTGCAAGGAAAACAAGATAAAAAACTGGAGTCAATTTTTGGAGGAAAGTAAAAATTTTGACAGAAAAAAAAATGAATTAAATAAATTAAAGTTCTTTTTTTGGCCTAATTATCGATTAGAAGATTTAGCTTGTATGAATCGCTATTGGTTTGATACCAATAATGGGAGCCGCTTGAGTATGTTAAGGATATATATGTATCCCTGATTCAAAATTTTGAGTTTCCTATATATTCTATTGTTCTATGAATTTTTCATTTTTTCTTCTGTCCGTGACCGTGTTATATGCAAGCAACCCGATGCGCATATGCGCTGTCTTACATCCCAGTCTAGGATACCTGAATATTAAGGAAATGGGGTATCAATTAAATTAATCAATCGAATCTTCGGACTGAACTATTTGGTATCGTTTTTTTGTATCACTATACAAATGAACTCAAAAATTGGATTGATTAATTTAATTGATAAAACTAGGAATGTATAAAGAAATTATGATTATTGTATATACTACATTAAAATTTCTGACATTATTATTACTGATCAATAAAATAAATATCTGTAAAAAGGGGAGTGTGAAATTATTTTATGGTAAAAAATTCATTTATTTCAATTATTTTGCAAGAACAAGAAGAAAACAAAGAAAACAGCGGATCTGTTGAATTTCAAGTAGTAAGTTTCACCAACAAGATACGGAGGCTTACTTCACATTTGGAATTGCACAAAAAAGACTATTTATCTCAAAGAGGTCTACGGAAAATTCTCGGAAAACGTCAACGGCTGCTGGCTTATTTGTCAAAAAAAAATAGAGCACGTTATAAAGAATTAATAGGGCAGTTGGATATTCGAGAGAGAAAAACTCGTTAATTTGAAGAGTTAGTTTGAATTATTGGCTTAAAGTTTGGTGAACTTCTTTTCGCTTTCAGCAATTCATGGAAGAATGAATCAGGAAAAACCTATGACTGTACCAGCTACAAGAAAAGACCTCATGATAGTCAATATGGGACCTCACCACCCATCAATGCATGGTGTTCTTCGACTAATTGTTACTTTAGATGGTGAAGATGTTATTGACTGTGAACCAATATTGGGTTATTTACACAGAGGTATGGAAAAAATTGCAGAAAATCGAACAATTATACAATATTTGCCTTATGTAACACGTTGGGATTATTTAGCTACTATGTTCACAGAAGCAATAACTGTAAATGCGCCAGAGCAATTAAGCAATATTCAAGTTCCTAAAAGGGCCAGTTATATCAGAGTCATTATGTTGGAGTTAAGTCGTATAGCTTCGCATTTGTTATGGCTTGGCCCTTTTATGGCAGATATTGGGGCACAGACTCCTTTCTTCTATATTTTTCGAGAAAGAGAATTGATATATGACCTATTCGAAGCTGCCACCGGTATGCGAATGATGCACAATTTTTTTCGTATTGGCGGAGTCGCTGCTGATTTACCTTATGGCTGGATAGATAAATGTTTGGATTTTTGCGATTATTTTTTAACAGGAATTGCTGAATATCAAAAGCTTATTACAAGGAATCCCATTTTTTTAGAACGAGTTGAAGGAGTAGGCATTATTGGTGGAGAGGAAGCAATAAATTGGGGTTTGTCGGGACCAATGCTACGAGCTTCCGGAATACAATGGGATCTTCGTAAAGTTGATCATTATGAGTGTTACGACGAATTTGATTGGGAAGTGCAATGGCAAAAAGAAGGGGATTCATTAGCTCGTTATTTAGTACGAATCAGTGAAATGACAGAATCCATAAAAATTATTCAACAGGCCCTAGAAGGAATTCCGGGAGGTCCCTATGAAAATTTAGAAATCCGCCGCTTTGATAGAGTAAAAGATACTGTATGGAATGAGTTTGATTATCGATTCATTAGTAAAAAACCTTCTCCAACTTTTGAATTGTCGAAGCAAGAACTTTATGCAAGAGTCGAAGCACCAAAGGGAGAATTGGGAATTTTTCTGATAGGAGATAAGGGTGTTTTTCCTTGGCGATATAAAATTCGCCCACCGGGGTTTATTAATTTGCAAATTCTTCCTCAGTTAGTTAAAAGAATGAAATTGGCTGATATTATGACGATACTAGGTAGTATAGATATCATTATGGGAGAAGTTGATCGTTAAAATGATAATTGAGACAACAGAAGTACAAGCTATCAATTCTTTTTCTAGATTGGAATCCTTAAAAGAGGTCTATGGGATCATATGGATGCTTATCCCTATTTTTACTCCTGTATTAGGAATCACAATAGGTGTATTAGTAATTGTTTGGTTAGAAAGAGAAATATCTGCAGGTATACAACAACGTATTGGTCCTGAATACGCAGGACCTTTGGGAATTCTTCAAGCTCTAGCAGATGGTACCAAATTACTTTTCAAAGAGAATCTTCTTCCATCTAGAGGAGATACTCGTTTATTCAGTATTGGACCATCTATAGCAGTCATATCAATTTTATTAAGTTATTTAGT